ACTTTGGCTGGATTATTCGTAACTGCATATTTACAATACAGACGTGGCGATCAGTTGGACCTTTGATTAATTAACATCTCTTTTTTTGATTGACCTCCTCTTTTCTTTATTCTTTAATCCACAGGAGGTCAAATTCAGATTGCTGTTCAAGCAAGTGAAGTTAGTTCAGTGTAATTCAAACTAACAAAAAAGGAATCACGCTCTGTAGGATTTGAACCTACGACATTGGGTTTTGGAGACCCACGTTCTACCAAACTGAACTAAGAGCGTTTTCTTATCACAATAGATAAGACTATAAAGAAAAGGATTCTTTTTGTAACTCCAACACAGCTTGTATGCATATACTATTATAGTATCATAAAATGAATATAGTATCATAAAATGAAAAATTATGTATATCCACGATCTCAATTGATTCTTCGTTACTGCTCAGAGGAGAAGTAATAGGTAGGGATGACAGGATTTGAACCCGTGACATTTTGTACCCAAAACAAACGCGCTACCAAGCTGCGCTACATCCCTTTCAATTGGTCTACAGTGTCATTGTAGAGAATACCTGTCTTGTTTTCCACATCCTTATTGCCTCCATTGATATACACAATTTTTCTTCCCATTTCTTCTTTATTTTTTTATCATGTTATATTATATATTAACATAACATATAATAATAAAAGACTTATATACATATAAAATATGAAACCCACCCTAAAAATGAAATCAAAATAAATGAATATTTTTGGGGAATGCCCCGGATTAAAGAAACTTCTTTTTCTGTTTTAAGAAAAATAAAATCTTATCTAGCGAATCTTCAATTTGAATTGGGAATTCTGTGTACAAATACAAGTGGTCCATATGCATCTGATCATATATGTATTACCATTATGTATTACAATAAATAAGGAGGATTTAAAATGCGAGATCTAAAAACATATCTTTCCACGGCACCGGTACTAAGTACTATATGGTTCGGGTCCTTAGCAGGTCTATTGATAGAGATTAATCGTTTATTCCCAGATGCGTTGACATTCCCTTTTTTTAATTAACATGAGAAGGGGTGAAGAATATTAGAGATACAATCAAATATCTGTGACTAATTCCTTTCTCCCTCCTCTTTTTTTCTCTTTTTTATAATTTTATAGGGGAGGAGGAGTAAGAGAAAGAATAAAAGTGGATTTAACCTCAGTGAAACTCGGGGTCAGACTCGAATTAAATTAAGAATAGAGGGAAAACATAAATGTAAATGTTGGTCTAGTGCAAGAGTATCATACAAGATCCTTAAATTAAATACTGTACTGCGATTCGAAATATAGTTCTAAAATAGAGTTAGAAATCATTGTATTACTTATTATTTACTATTACTCTATTGATTACAACGAAATCTTTCATATCATAACATAATTAACATAATTGGATTTTGAGTTAGCAACTTCCATTTTTTTCCTTACTTTCTTCGGATCGAAAATAGAAAACTTGAATGAATAAAAAAAACAAAGGAGATTCATGGCCAAGAGTAAAGATGCCCGAATAAGGGTTCTTTTGGAATGTACTAGTTGTGTACGAGACGGTGTTAATAAGGAATCAACAGGCATTTCCAGATATATTACTGAAAAAAATCGACACAATACACCCGGTCGATTGGAATTGCGAAAATTCTGTCCCTATTGTTATAAACATACAATTCATGGGGAGATAAAAAAATAGATCGCACTGAGGGCCTGTGTGTCACCCTTCCAAGGAACATTAAAAATAATATAAATAATATACTAAAATATTATAGTATATAATAATATATATATAACATATATTTAAATTTAAATAAAATAAATATATTTAAATAGAAATAAACAAAATCCTATTTCTTAATTCTAATTCATTTTTGATTCGAACGAAATAGGATTTTTGGGATAAGGAATAAACAAACCATGGATAAATCCAAGCGACCCTTTCTTAAATCCAAGCGATCTTTTCGCAGGCGTTTGCCCCCGATCCAATCGGGGGATCGAATTGATTATAGAAACATGAGTTTAATTAGTCGATTTATTAGTGAACAAGGAAAAATATTATCTAGACGAGTGAATAGATTGACTTTGAAACAACAACGATTAATTACTATTGCTATAAAACAAGCTCGTATTTTATCTTCGTTACCTTTTCTTAATAATGAGAAACAATTTGAAAGAACCGAGTCGACCGCTAGAACTACTGGTCTTAGAACCAGAAATAAATAGGCTTACTCTTCAATTGAATCAAAATTCCAACTCAAACGCGGATTTTATGTTTTGTTCAAAAAATCTAAGAATCGAGATTTGATTGTTGTGTTGTAAGAAAGAAAAATAATCGGGGAAGAATAAATCTTTTTTTTTGAACACATTCCTTCATTTTGATGACTTTATCATATCATACTAATTTATAATCTACCTTCCCGGAGTTCATTCTCCGGGGAACTCCATTTATTTAAATCGTAAAATCATTCCGGTGAATTCTTTACAATCTCTTTATTTTATGATCTCATTGGAAATCATATAAAGACAATTCCTATTGGATATAGCTATTTGTGCAAGTATTTTACGATTAAGAAGTAACTGGCTCTTGTACAGATCGTGTATAAATCTACAATAACTATAGGATTCCCTATTCTCGTGAATTACTGCATTTATCCGAGTGATCCACAAACGACGAAAATCTCTCTTTTGTCGATCTCTATCCCGATGAGTCGAAACCAAAGCTCTGATTTTCTGTTGAGTAATAGTTCGAGTAAGTCTTGAATGGGCTCCTCGAAAGCTTGATGTAAATAAACGAATTTTTGTTCTACGTCTACGAGCTATATATCCTCGTCTAGTTCTGGTCATTGAATAAATGAAACTTTGATGAATAACTAATTGATTTCCTTTCTTTCAGTTATCCTTGTACCCTTTCCTGGTCTATTAATAACAAAACGGATTCTTCCAATGTATAAAATCAAAATTCCAATGGCTTTTGCTACTATAACCTTCCCGACCACGATTTTTTTTTCTTTTTTCTATGCCTCGAAATAAGAAATTGTATTGATACTAGGTATCAAAAACATAGTAAGTTAAATAAAAAAAAAAAGGAGTCAATTTCAAATTAAATGGATAAAGAAATAGTGGGTTCCATCGTTTCTATGGTCACTTCTTAAACGGTGAGGTCCTTTCTATACACCGGAGCTCCTTCTAATTAATCTTATTGGTAACTTGTACAGTTCACACTCTTTGGCTCTACCCATGAATTATCCAGTAATAGGTCTTTCACAATGAGATCCACCTATACAGTAACGGTATTTAATTATGAAGGTTAGCTAAGTAGCTGACCCTATTAGTCCGTTCTTGCAATGCAAGAGTAGGAGCCTAATCTTTCTGCTGATTTTCCCCGCTTAATGGATAACCCTTTTGCCAATGGGGAATTTCTTATCATCTTAAATTTAGGTGATTGTATTTGCACCGACGGAAACCATAAATTTCATACACAATACGCACTAGGGGAATATGATAGATCTTTTTATTTTTTTTTGAGTTTAGATAGTGAATGGAATTCTATTCACTGGTACTGATCATTGATACTGGAAAAGTTGTTTTTCGTCATGATCTGAACGAGTCGCACATACACCCTAGTACATGTTCCTCGGCGCTGAGGACACCCCCGAAGAGCGGGGGATTTCGTGACATTTCTGATTGGCTGTCTTGTGTTTCTAATAAGTTGTTTAATAGTTGGCATGCTGAATCATATACATAATGGACTGGTTTAGATCGATCCTAACCGGATGATTATGAATTACCCCCATTTTATTTAATTTAATGAAACCCGGTAAGAAGATCTCAAATCACGGATTTGCATAAAATCCTTTCTTTGTTCATTGAACCGCTACAAGATCAACAATTCCATGAGTTTGGGCTTCTGTTGCTGACATAAAAACATCCCTTTCCAGGTCTTCGGATACGACCCATAAGGGTTTGCCCGTTCTTTGTACATAAACCTTTGTGATGATTTCGCGCAGTTTCAGTAGTTCTTCCGCTTCCATGACAAATTCTCCCGCTTGTGCCTCATAAAAACCAGCAGCCGGTTGATGGATCATTACCCTGATGATATAACATAATAAATGATTTCTCTATCTCGTATGATGAGTCGACGAGAAGAGATAAAGAATAACACGAAAAAAAGATAGAATTGAACAACCGTACAGGCATCTTTTGCTAATTGCATACGGCTCTACAATGGAATTGACTTTTACCTCTCATCGAAAAATGTAGGATCTATCAGATCCCGATCGGTAAACGATCCAATTACCACCCTTCCTTTCGGAGGAGTCAAAAAAATACTATGATGGCTCCGTTACGTTATATATTTATTTCCTCTATGATTCAGCAATCCCAAAGTTTCTTTTTGATCCGATCAAATAAAAAAAGAAACAAATAAGTTTTTATTTTCGTATCCTTTCATAACATAAAGATTGCTAAGAGCCTTCTGGTGTGAAAACAAAAAAAAAGTTTGTGACGCTGAAACGGACCCCCGATAGATAAGATCGGAAATACCCTTTATCTCATACTCCTCTTTCGATACATAATCTAATGTTTTGCAAAAAAAAAAAAAAGAATAAAGAATTTTCTCATATCGAATTCGCAGTGCCATGCTATTATTACTTAATATTCATATTTCATATGGCGAAGGCATAGTCTGCTTTGTTCTATCAAATAAAAACTCATTGGCGCCAAGCGTGAGGGAATGCTAGACGTTTGGTAATTGTTCCTCCAACCAGGATAAAAGATCCCATTGAAGCGGCTAATCCCAGGCATATTGTATGTATATCCGGCGGCACAAATTGCATAGTATCATAAATAGCTATTCCGGGTAGTACCCATCCGCCAGGAGAATTTATAAAAAAATACAGATCTTTGTTTTCATCTTCTATACTGAGATATATCATAAGACCAATAAGTTGATTTGAGATCTCGCTCTCAACCTCTTGGCCTAAAAAAAGTAATCTTTCTCGATAAAGTCGGTTGATTAGGATAAAATTGTATCCCTCGGGAACCGTACATGCACCTTTTGATGCATACGGTTCAAAAAAAAAAAATCGCGAAAAAAAAGAATCAATGTGTAGATTCCAGCCCTCTTATTTTTCATAGCAAGTTCCTTCTAAAAGGAGGGGGCTCCTTCTTCCATTTTTCAAGAAAGATGAGTTTTGACCCTTCCATATTTCCATATAATATATATATAAATATATGAAATATAATAAAGAAGAATTCATTAAACTTATCGAACTAACTTATCATTGATGTATTGTTTCATCGAGATCCGATCCAAATCACGATGTAATTTTCTTGTTTCTAAATGGGCCTTCTTAAATTTTTTAGGTTTATGCTCTACTCCGGGTAAAGATCCGATCGACTTCGATTTGCACATATAGGACAAATGCCCCCAATACCACTTCTTTTTACTACAACTTCGTTTTTTTTATTTCATGTCTTCATCAAATATTCGACGTATTCATCCTATTATTCGATTGATTAACAGTTTGCGATCACTCCTATCTCTATTTATAAATCAAATAATTTAGGATACAATATAGTAATCATATATTACCAATTGGGTTTTTTATAAACGGAGCCTGTATACTTCATTTTATTGATCCAACTAAGCCAACCATAAATTATTTGATAATATTAATCTGGACCCCCCCAAAAAAATGGATCTAATTGCACTTCGCGCTCCAAATTGTTGATGATTCAATCAATCTTTCTTGGGCGAAATAGAGGATATCTCGATCGAGGGAGAGAACGGGAAAATACCATATGACCCAACATATCTGACAAGCCGCACTATACGTCAATCCAAGATAGATCGTCCTCTCCAGGATTTCGAAAAGGCACTTTTGGAACACCAATAGGCATAAAATAACAGAAAAAAAATCTAGTACTATATTTCACTTTGGTATGGAAACGTAACAATGAGTTTATTGCCTTCATAATATTGGCCTTCATCATATTTTTATCCTTAGATTGGATAAGTTCATAAAAGAAGACAGACTGAATAAAGGCAAATTTTTACGAATAGGGCTTTCGAATGATGAACAAGATGAACAAGTATGGGTGCATTCACGCATAGAAAATGGGATCAACCCCCATTGCGTATTGGTACTTATTGGGTATAGAATAGATCTGTTTATCTTTGTTCCTACGAACAGAATTGTTCCATTAGTACCAACAGAATAGAACAAATACAAATATTAACATTAACCCTTGCTTCGAGATAATCCACTGAAAAGAGAATATCAATAGCATCGTTTTTTCTAATGCAATAAAGTTACAGAGTGTCTATTTTTCTTTGATAAAGAGGTATTTCCATGGGTTTGCCTTGGTATCGTGTTCATACTGTCGTATTGAATGATCCCGGTCGATTGATTTCTGTCCATATAATGCATACAGCTCTGGTTGCTGGTTGGGCCGGTTCGATGGCTCTATATGAATTAGCAGTTTTTGATCCCTCTGACCCCGTTCTTGATCCAATGTGGAGACAAGGTATGTTCGTTATACCCTTCATGACTCGTTTAGGAATAACTAATTCATGGGGCGGTTGGAGTATCACAGGCGGGACTATAGCGAATCCGGGTATTTGGAGTTACGAAGGTGTGGCCGGGGCACATATTGTGTTTTCTGGCTTGTGCTTCTTAGCAGCTATCTGGCATTGGGTGTATTGGGATCTAGAAATATTTTGTGATGAACGTACAGGAAAACCTTCTTTGGATTTGCCCAAGATCTTTGGAATTCATTTATTTCTATCAGGGTTGGCTTGCTTTGGTTTTGGCGCCTTTCATGTAACAGGCTTGTATGGTCCTGGAATCTGGGTGTCCGACCCTTATGGACTAACTGGAAAAGTACAATCTGTAAATCCAGCGTGGGGCGTGGAAGGTTTTGATCCTTTTGTTTCGGGAGGAATAGCCTCTCATCATATTGCAGCAGGTACATTGGGCATATTAGCAGGCCTATTCCATCTTAGTGTCCGCCCGCCTCAACGTCTATACAAAGGATTACGTATGGGCAATATTGAAACCGTCCTGTCCAGTAGTATCGCTGCTGTCTTTTTTGCAGCTTTTGTTGTTGCTGGAACTATGTGGTATGGTTCGGCAACTACCCCGATCGAATTATTTGGTCCCACTCGTTATCAATGGGATCAGGGCTACTTCCAACAAGAAATATATCGAAGAGTTGGTGCTGGGCTAGCCGAAAATCAAAGTTTATCAGAAGCTTGGTCTAAAATTCCCGAAAAATTAGCTTTTTATGATTACATCGGCAATAATCCGGCAAAAGGGGGATTATTCCGAGCGGGTTCAATGGACAGTGGGGACGGAATAGCTGTTGGATGGTTAGGACACCCCATCTTTAGAGATAAAGAAGGTCGTGAACTTTTTGTACGTCGTATGCCTACCTTTTTTGAAACATTTCCAGTCGTTTTAGTAGACGGAGACGGAATTGTTAGAGCCGATGT